CTATGATTTGCATTTCGAACAGGCATAAATACAGCATCTATAGGATAACTTCCATTTTGAAAGTTATTTGGCGTTTTTATACGATATCCACGGTTCCTCTCAATTTGTAATTCAATACACAAATGAATTGGTTCTGTTAGGTTAGCTATATGTTGTGTATTATCAACGATTTCTACCGAAGGTGGTAAGATTATGTCTTGAGCAGTTACATATCCAGGACCCTTGACACAAATAGACGCATCACGAGTTCCATACAGATTGCTTCTCAATACAATTTCTTTCAAATTCATTAAAATTTCATGTACGGATTCTTGAATCCCTATTATAGTAGAATATTCATGTGGTATTTTTTCGGATTTTGCGCGTATGATACATGTTCCTTCTATTTCTCCAAGCAAAGCTCTTCGTATCGCAATGCCTATTGTATCGGCTTGGCCTTTCATAAGTGGAGCCAGAATAAAGCGTCCATAATAAAGACGCTTGCTGTCTACTCTTGATTCAACACACTTCCATTGGAGTGCCCGAGTCGATACTATTACGTTCTCTTGAACCATAGTAATATTATTTCATTAAATCATTGAATTATTTATTTCTCTTGAAATATCTTCAATGTTTATTTTTACACACGTCTTTTTTTAGGGGGTCTACAGCCATTATGTGGCATAGGGGTTACATCTCGTATGAAACTTAATAGTATACCACTTCTACGAATAGCTCTTAATGCTGCATCTCTTCCGAGACCTGGGCCTTTTATCATGACTTCTGCTCGTTGCATACCTTGATCCACTACTGTTCTAATAGCATTTCCTGCTGCAGTTTGAGCGGCAAACGGTGTCCCTCTTCTTGTACCCTTGAATCCACAAGTACCAGCAGAGGACCAAGAAATTACCCGACCCCGTACATCTGTAACAGTTACAATAGTATTGTTGAAACTTGCTTGAACATGAATAATTCCCTTTGGTATTCTACGCACATTTTTACGCAAACCAATATGTATATTCTTACGTGAACTAATTCTTTGTATAGGTTTTGCCATATTTTGTTATATCATAAATCTAAGTCAGAGATATATGGATATATCCATTTCATGTCAAAACAGATCCTTTATTTATTTTTTATTTATTTGTACATCGGGTCCTTTAAATTTTTGAATTTTATAGAGCCCTTTTTTTATAAAGATTATCCTTGTCTTTGTTTATGTCTTGGGTTGGTACAAATTACTATAATTCGTCCTCGTCTCCGGATCAGTCGACATTTTTCACAAATTTTACGAACGGAGGCTCTTATTTTCATATTTGTCATTCCTTAATTCTGAATTTCTTTATTGGAAGAAAATAAGTTTCTTGAAATTTTTCAATTTCGAATTGTATCCCCACGAAATAAATGTTGAAATTCAAAAAACCATCTAATCATTCGAATCTTTGTTTTGGAGTCGAAGAATTCTACGTCCTCCGGTTGAATTAGAATGACTTGCTTAAATTTTGACTCTACCCCCTAGTAGTAAGTATATCTATATAAAGTATATGTAGAAAAAAACTACGTCGAATCCTTCCTGAAACATAACCTAGAATCAGATCTTCATTATCTAAATGAATCTAGAGCATACCATTGGAAAGTTATTCAGAAATCAAACTTTCATGAATCTTTTTTTTTTGTTCTTTCACTTGAGATATCACCTAACGTGGAAGGAATAATATTAGAAACTCGCCCATTATCTTTTTTTTTTTTCACAAATATGAAAGTTTTGCATATAATTCAGATTTCCGAAAGATTACCATATATAACACAAAATTTCTCCACCAATTCCTTCTAGTCGAGCTTCTCTGTCTGTCATTATACCTCGAGAAGTAGAAAGAATTACAATCCCCATCCCGCCTAAAATTCTAGGAATTCGTTGATAGTTAGAATAGATTCGTAGACCGGGTCGACTGATCCGTTTTAAATTGAAACCATTTCTATATGGCCCTTTCCTATTCCTTCTATGTCGTAGGGTTAAAACCAAAAAATATTTCTTGTCTTCCTGATGTTTCCTCATGTTTTCAATAAAACCTTCTCGTAAAAGAATTTTAACAATGTTTTCAGTGATGTTAGTAGATGGTATTCGAACTGTTCTTTTTTTATTCATGTCAGCATTTCGTATAGAAGTTATTATGTTAGCAATAGTGTCTTTACTCATAATAAACTAAGATTATTGTTGTTCCCGAATTTGAATATAATTAACATGCTCTTTTTTTTTTTTATTTCTGAATTATTAAATATTTATGAATTATTAAAGGTATATACGTGAGACACAAACAATCTACTAATTAATCAAAATCGAATAATTAATTTCATTCAAAAACTATAAAATATTCTAACTGGATTAGGGACTTGTCTTATAATACTTCACTTGTCTTATAATACTTCAGGTGCTAATGAAACTATTTTAGTGAAATTTAACTGTCTTAATTCTCGGGCGATTGCTCCAAAAATTCGAGTTCCTTTTGGATTTCCTTCTTGA